TTGCTTATGTCTCGGGTTGGAACAAATTACTATAATTCGTCCTCGCCGGCGGATCAGTCGACAGTTTTCACAAATTTTACGAACGGAGGCTCTTATTTTCATATTTTTCATTCCTTACCTTAATTATGAATTGATTCTTGGAAGAAAATAAGTTTCTTGAAATTTGGAATCGGGAATTGTACTTTTCGGAAAATAATGTTGAAGGTTAAAATAAAAAACTATCTAATCAATCGAATCCTTTGAATCTTTATTGCGAATTCTATAAATTATACGTCCTCTAGTTGAATCGTAACGACTTACTTCAATTTTGACTCTATCCCCGGGTAGAATCCGTATAAAACTACGCCGGATCCTTCCTGAAACATAACCTAAAATTAGGTCTTCATTATCTAAACGAACCCGGAACATACCATTGGGAAGTGATTCGGTAATTAAACCTTCATGAACCCATTTTTGTTCTTTCATTTGAGGTAAAACCTCCTTGGTGTATCAACTATTGGAGGAAGAGTGCTATTAGACAACCCGTCCTTTCGCTTTTTGTTTTCACAAATAGGAAGTCTCGGATCTAATTCGGGTATTCGAAGGATTACCATATATAACACAAAACTTCTCCGCCGATTCTTTCTAGTCTAGCCTCTCGGTCTGTCATTATACCTTGAGAAGTAGAAAGGATTACAATTCCCATCCCACCTAAAATTCTAGGAACTCGTTGGTAATTAGAATAGATTCGTAGACCAGGTCGACTTATTCTTTTTAAATTTAAAACAGTTCTATATTGTCCTTTACTATTTCTTCTATGTTGCAGGGTTAAAACCAAAAAAGCTTTTTTGTTTTCCCGATGTTTCCTCACATTTTGGATAAAACCTTCTCGTAAAAGTATTTTAACAATGTTTTCAGTGATGTTAGTAGATGCTATTCGAACTGTTCCTTTTCTATTCATGTCAGCATTTCGTATAGAAGTTATTATATCAGCAATAGTGTCTCTACCCATGATGAACTAAAATTAGTGGTTTCTCAGAATTTGGATATAATAAACATGCTCTTTTAAAATTATTCTTTATCAAAGTATATACGTGAGACATAATCTACATCTACTAATAATTAATCGATCTCATTCAAGCCAATTTTACTAGAACTATATAACTCTAATCATGATTTCGTTTTATAATACCTCAGGGGCTAATGAAACTATTTTAGTAAAATTTAACTGTCTCAATTCTCGTGCAATCGCACCAAAAATTCTTGTTCCTTTAGGATTTCCTTCTTGATCAATGACAACTGCAGCATTGTCATCATATCGTATTATCATACCGTTATCACGTTTGAGTTCTTTACAAGTACGTACAATTACAGCTCTGATCACTTCAGATCTTTCTAGAGGCATATTTGGTACTGCTTCTTTGATCACAGCAACAATAATGTCACCAATATGAGCATATCGGCGATTACTAGCTCCTATGATTCGAATACACATCAATTTTCGCGCGCCGCTGTTGTCCGCTACATTCAAAAGGGTCTGGGGTTGGATCATATCATTTTTTGAATCTATTTTAAAAATGCAAAAGGGGCGTAGAAAAAAAAAGAAATATTCTTTGTCCAAAAGAGAAACCCACATGTTAGTTCAAAGGAAAGACTTCTTGCCTTTCATTTTACAGTTCTATTCTGAAAGAATAAATTGAGTTTGTATAGGCATTTTGGATGCTGCGATTTGAATAGCCTTTCTGGCTACATTTTCTGCTACTCCCCCTATTTCATAAAGTATTCTACCCGGTTTAACGACAGCTACCCAATATTCGGGGGATCCTTTACCCGACCCCATACGTGTTTCTGCAGGTCTTACTGTAACTGGTTTATCTGGAAATATACGTACCCATATTTTTCCACCACGACGTACATTTCGTGACATTGCGCGTCTCCCCGCTTCGATTTGTCTAGATGTGATCCAAGTAGGTTCAAGTGCTTGAAGAGCATATCTACCGAAACCGATACTATTACCTCTAGAAGATATTCCCTTCATTCTTCCTCGATGTTGTTTACGAAATCTGGTTCTTTTGGGGTTATAGTTGATGGTTGTTTCGCAATTCCATCTCTACTCCAGAACTGGACATGAGAGTTTCTTCTCATCCAGCTCCTCGCGAATCAAAAGAAAATAGTTAATTAAGATATCCATCTATGTAAGTAATGAATAATACGTTAAATCCATGGATTTTTTCAAATTTTATCTAGTTTATTTGAAATTCTTCTATAACTTGAATTTTGCTATATTAAGTAAAATAGATCCATATTATACAGATTTCAAGTTAGGAATAATTCCAGTTTTTATAGCCTAACGAATCCTTATTTTCCTTTCTTTTTATCGTATCGGATCGCTTAAAATTGAACAATTCAATAAAATCCAATTTTCGCGGGCGAATATTTACTCTTTCAATATCTCATTCAGGTGTTGGGTTAGCCTCTGATTTTTCAGAATCAATCAAAAGTTTCCTGGTTCGTTCCGCCA